GTCAGCTTACTAATTGGATGCCCTACTGCGTTACAAAATTTCGCTTTAGCCAATGATCCAATCAGAGGAATAATTGGAACTATTGTATCGAGTTTATTGGGAGCATTCTTTAGTGGAAATGAATTTTCTAGCATTTGATTCCGCACCACTGCAGGATTTCGTCGAACACTTGAAAAGTAACTCAAAAAATCGAGGGAATGCTTGGATAATTGGTTTATACGGATACTTGCCGCGTGAGACCATACATCAAAATGACATTGCCATAAATTGACAAGGTAAGATTTCCATTTATTCATTAGAAGAGGTGTGTCTTTGGAAGCCAGAATTGATTTTCCTTGATATCTAACATAATGCATGAAAGGATCCTTGAGAAAGCATGGGATGACCGGAAAATCATTAGCAAAGACTTCGGCAAAATGTTCTATTTTTCTATATAAACAGAGTCGTTCAAAAAGGACTCCAGAAGATGTTAATCGTAAATGAGAAGATTGGTTACGGAGAAAAAGGAAGATGGATTCGTATTCACATATATAAGAATTATATAGGAATAAAAAGAATCTCGGATTACTTTTTGAAAAAATGGAAATAGATTTATTTGTAATAATAAGACTGTTACAATTAGAATACTCATGAAGAAAGAACCGCAATAAATGCAAATAAGAAGCATCTTTCACCCGGTAACGAAGGGTTTGAACCAATATTTCCAGATGGGCAGGGTAGGGTATTAGTATATCCGCCGAATAATTTAAATGTGGGAACTTTTCCTCTAAAAAGGGAAATATTGAATGAATGGATCGTAAATTGTAAAATCTTACGATTTCTGCCCCTTCTAAAGAAGATATTAATCGTAGATAAAATGGAATTTCCACAATGATTGCAAATCCTTCTGATAGAATTTTAGAATGCAAATTCTTGTTGTACCCAAAAAAAGGATTTTGTTTAGAATCATTAGCAGAAATTATCAAATAATTCTGTTGATACATTGTAGTAATTAAGCGTTTTACAATCAGTAAACTAGATTTATTATCATAACCTATATTTTCCAACAACATGTATCTATTTAAACCATGACCATGAGCAAGTGCATAACTATATTCCCGAAAGATAAGTGGGTATAGGAAGTCATGTTGCCGAAATCTATCGAGTTCTAAATATCCTTGAAATTCCCCCATTTAAAATTAGATGGAGATAAGGGATTTCTTTTGGGTTATTAAATGACACATAGTACGATACAGTCAAAACAGGATATTATAGTAAGAAATAAATAGATATATACCCCGGAACCAGATAAGACTGATCGACGGACTCTTTAGCCTCTCCTTTTCCATCTAATTTAATTGGTTTATGTTCATTCGAGGATAACAAGATGGTTAGAAATCCTTTATTTGTTCAACCCAATCGCTCTTTTGATTTTGGAAAAAAAGGATTTTTATCTTTATCAATAGACTGCTTTTTCTACACATTTACCCCCACACTCTAATGGAGAATAGCTACTAATAATTAGGATTTAAAAATAAATCGATGATCCACTTATGGGAAAAGCATTTCCCGCATCAAGGACTAATCTATTTTTAACGTTTAATTAGATCGGGTAATCGTTCAAATTAAGAACAGAAGCTCGTTTCTTTTTTTTTGTTTACCTATAATTGGAGCCATAGGGCTCTATCCATTTATTCACTTAACCCAAAATTTCATTTTATTTTATTTTTTTTCGTCAAGAATTTAAACAAAGTTTTGAACCGATCCGCTAAGAATAAAATATTCTCAGAATTCCACATTGATACGACATGCTGCTTTTTCCATTCATTCCTTTGAGGATCAGTCGCGGTCTTACAAGCTCTAGAGATAGTATCGACGAAGACGTTGCTTCATACAAATGTGTAAAAGTTGCCAGTCGCACTTAAAAGCCGAGTACTCTACCGTTGAGTTAGCAACCCCCCCCCCCCCCCAAAAAAAAAAATGTGTAGATCCAATCGGAATAAAAAATTAGATTTAATTGCACACCGAAATCCAAATAGTAAAATAGCAAAAATATTGCTAATCGATTCTGAACATAAAAAAAATAATGAACATATTAGATGCAAATACACTGACTTCTAAAATAAGAATCTAGATTAAGATAAGGATATGGATTAAGTCAAAATTGATGTACTACCACGGATTTAGTTCGTATCTTATCCATTATTATCTTATCCGTTTTTTTTTTTCAATAAAATAAATAATAAATAAATAAAGGCTTCTCGTATCCCAGCAAATCCGACGAATCCATCGTTTAAATAAAGTAAAATAAAAAAACCAAGTCCATAGATGGAACAGAGGGAAATAGATACATTTATTCATGATCGGATTATATTTGTTTGATACACTGTTGTCAATATGAATGTAAATCTTAAGAAAAGAACACAATGTGGAGAACCATAAATTAAAATAAAAAAAAATTAAATATTGAATTAATATAATAAAATATAAATTATACAAATAAAGAAAAAACTAATGACTTGTATTGAATTGGCACTAATGTAAATATTTTGGATTTAGAAATCCAACTACTTCGGTTATTCATTTGATCTTTTTTTCATCTGTCTTAAATTAAATGAATTTCTATCACTAAAATAAAAATAAATTTTTGTCGTTATAGAAGACGACATTTTTTAGTAGTAGACATTTTTTGGTAGTAATAATAAATAGGTATGAATAGAACAAAAGAGGGGGCTTATATAACTTTATATAACCTTTTATATACTACCGCCCCCCCCCTCTTTTGTTCTATTCATTAATTGAATTTAATCTGTTGATTAAGGCAAAGTTCCATAAAAACTCCCGCCTTCTTCGAAATATCATGAACAGTTCCCGTAGGTTGAGCGCCCCTTTCAAGGAAATATAGAATAGCAGGAACATTTAAATAGGTTTGATTCTTTAGCGGATCATAAAAGCCCACTTTCCGAAGAGCTCTTCCTTCTCTTCGGCATCGAGCATCAATTGCAACGATTCGATAAACCACCCATTGGGATAGATGTAGATGAATAATACCCCCCCTAGAAACGTATAAGAGGTTTTCTCCTCATACGGCTCAAGAAAATTCGAAATTATGTCTACGGATCGAATTTGAAATTTTTAATTAGTAATGTCAAATGGATCCATAAAATAATCAAATCAATTAAATATGAGTTAAGTACTTTTTATTATTCCTTATTCTTATCCGAAAAAGAAAATAAAATCATTTGTATTCGCATCCTCATAACTCAAGTTGGATAACTCGCTAATAACCCAAGGAAACCCTTTACTTTAGGTATTTCGTTTATTGAGCGATCTCTAACCACGCACCTTTTTTGTCTTTAGAATCTATTTTGATTCTTAATTAGAATCTATTTATTGAGACAACTGAAAGTGGTATTTCCTTGTTCCAGGATTCTTTATCGTTTCTTTGAATCATTGGGTTTAGACATTACTTCGGTGATTTTTAATCGTTTCAAAAAACGTCAGCAACATACCCTTTTTGTGATTTCTTTTTATCAAAAAATCATACAAATGGTCGATTTGATTCCTGCGCGATACACTTTTAATCGAAAGAGTTTTACCAATTCCAAGAGGTTTTACTTATAAATTTTAAAATGGGATCCTTTCAATTTTTATATGGAAAATATACTTACGAAGCTGTTTCAACTTATTAATTAACACTAACCCTAGATCCGTTCCCTTAAAAAATGAATCAATACTTTTTTTTACTCGAGCTCCATTAAGATCATGTACTATTTACATCCCAACCCCCGACCTCAAAAAGGAGGGTTCTAGTGAAACAGAACAAACGATGTCGAGCCAAGAGCACCCTCATTCCTATCTAATTAATATAAAAAGAAAATGATGGATGTAAGAATCCACAGACGACCATATCCCTCAAGTCGCACGTTGCTTTTTACCACATCGTTTTAAACGAAGTTTTACCATAACATTTCCTAGTAGGTTGCTGTAAACCGTATGTAATTGATTCCATTATGGACTCATGAATAATCATTGGTTCGTTCGGTACATAGTAATCCATACTTTTATGAATGGGTAATTTCTCAAGAAGTATCAGCACGAATTAAATTTAACCCCATATAATATATATAATAAATAATATATAGAAATATAATAAATATTTTTTTAATATATTATTTTATTTTTTCTTTAGAATTATAATCTAAATATTAGAATATAAAAAAATTGAACTAATAAATAACACAAATAAGTTTTTTTTAATCTGCATCTTGAGGTGACTTGCTAAAATAGATTCACCAATTTCACACTTCTTCGAGTACCAAGGACTCATAAGACATTATTAAAAATATTTAATTGATTGAAAAATTTCCTATTTCACTATCATTACATTATTTGAATAAGGCTTTACAGTAAAAATCGCATTTTGATAATAATAGAGAAAAATTCATATTCGGATTAAACCATAAAAAAAAATGTAAATTCTTTTTGTTTTTCACGAGGTGGTGGATAAAGACTGATAGAATAGAGGCTTTGGGTTGTTATTCTTTTTGATAAATCATAATTAAAAGAGGATCCCCATACCTATCAGGTAGACTAAACAAATATCTTTGAAAGTAATTAGAAACATTCTATGTTAAAGGGTAAAGTTAAATATTTTAAATTTAGGGATAACAAATCTATTGTCACAAAACTCAATTGAAATAAAATAAAGTTTTCAATGAATCAATGAAATAGAAGAAATAGAACGATAACAATACATATATATAAGCCTTCGCTTCCTTTCTGCGTAGTTTATTTGACTTGGAGTCAATAATCCGGCTGCAATTATTTCCTAAGGAAAAGCGACTAAGATGTATGAATACACTTTGTCTCAATTGGTACATATCATATATTTACAATTTTTCATAAAAGAAAACACAAAATACTTAAAGACGGGGTTCAAAGAAAAGACATATGTTACGTATGTAACTTGATTTTTTTTTTAATGAAATTCAGACAGCCGCATATATTGAAATTGGTATTTTACATTGACGTTTAACTACTATCTACTGCGTCAATTCTATGAAGATGATGAATCCTAAATAAAAAAAGAATCCTATTAGAGTGTTCCAGACTATTACTATTTTGTATAAATGTAAATTAAAACAAGTACAGATTAAATCATGGCTCGTATTTTTATTTTATGAAGAACTAACTTATTAAATAGAAATATGATTTAATCTATGCTCTCATCTTACCTCTTACCTGTATACAAATAGATTCAATTTCATCTGTGTGTTATTTGAACACGATTCGATTTTTGATTTTTGAAAAAGATATAATTCATATAAGAATTAATCATTATAGGAAAGCAAAATCAGATTATAACCAATCTTATTCTACTCTTAAAAAAAAAATAAGGTTGTTTAAAAAAGGGCAATCTTTCTTTTATTCTGATATAAAATAGAAAATCTATATTCTGATATGATATATATAATATAATAGGTATGCTCTGGGACGGAAGGATTCGAACCTCCGAATACCGGGACCAAAACCCGTTGCCTTACCACTTGGCCACGCCCCATTTTTAATTTCTATTCGACATTAATAAAGACTAATATTGATAGTAGTTCTTCGTCAATTCTAGTCCAAATCTATATAGAATAGATTAGAGTGTTGCTAGGATTTTGAGACATTTAGATAGAGAATTAAACGACATTTATTGATCATTACATACAATTCAATTAAGATATTGTATGAAAGTATGGTTTTGTCTATTCTCTTTTGATTTGAGAATTGAAGGATTTTTGATTGGGTTAATTCAAAAAAAAAAATAAGATTATAATAACTCATATTAAGAACTCATCATATTAATAACTCAATCAAAATAAATACAATTATCTTCAAGAACAAAGAAAAAAATGTTTGTTATGCTTAATATCTTTAGTTTGATCTGTATTTGTCTTAATTCTGCTCTTTCTTCAAGTAGTTTTTTCTTCTCAAAATTGCCCGAGGCTTATGCTTTTTTGAATCCAATCGTAGATTTTATGCCAGTAATACCTTTGCTCTTTTTTCTCTTAGCTTTTGTTTGGCAAGCTGCTGTAAGTTTTCGATGAGATCTTTAATAAGGTCCTAGAAAAATTCATGATTTATTCTTAAAAAAAAAATTCTAACAATTCATAAGATCAGATAAGTCTTATAGTATAACCCTTCGATTCAAATAATGAAATTCTTGGATCGCCACAATAAGTCTGGGCTCCCCCCAGTTCCTCATTCGGACCCTTTTTTACAGTGAAAGAACCTAGTAGATTCCTCCGCAATATCTAATTGCGGGTATGAAAAAGCTTTTAGTAATGAAAGACTTGACTCTTATTACAAATGAATTTCTTAAAATTCTTTTTTATTTCTATAGATTTAGAAAAATAATTTCGTGGTGTCAAAATAAGTGGTATAAAAATGGAGAATCTATTATCTTTTTTTTCCAAAAAAAATGATCTTGGAGATTGTGTAATGCTTACTCTTAAACTATTTGTTTACACAGTAGTGGTATTCTTTGTTTCTCTCTTTATCTTCGGATTCCTATCTAATGATCCAGGACGGAATCCTGGACGTGAAGAGTGAAGAATAAAAAATAACAATTTTCTGTTTTCCTTGCTTGATTTTAAAATGTTCTTAGGATTTTATTTATTCCACATTTTTAACTATTAATTAAAATGAAATAAAAAAAAAGACTCGTTGAAAGAGAAATTGAAAGATAAAGAAAAAATACCAAGTCATTGACTAAAGCGGAAAGAGAGGGATTCGAACCCTCGGTACGAAAAACCCGTACAACGGATTAGCAATCCGACGCTTTAGTCCACTCAGCCATCTCCCCAAATTGAAAGAAAAAGGATAATTACTAGATTATATTACACAAAAACAGTAAGGCTTGAAAAAGGGCCCTCTCTTTATACCTCTTTATTATTCAGTATATAATTATTATATAGATATCTAATTATAGAGACATAGAAAAATAGAAAAAAAAATATAGAAAATAAAAATCAGTGATTTCATTTAGGTAAAGTAAGGGCTCGAAAGCGATATCTCAACTCCACTATTCCAATGAATATAAATTTAGATATATAACCACCTAATGCCCCAAGAATATTATATATTATATAAACTATAAACTATAAATTATATAGCAATGAATTTCTTATATAAAAAAATTATAGAATTAATAAATAGTAAATAGAAAGTAATAATAAATATATAAATTAAAATTAAATAAATAATAAAAAAAGAGTACCTCTTTGCTTTCGTCTGCAAGATCCTTTTTTACTTTTACTTCCACAGCGCGGCCCCCGGTCCTGACCGGGCCGGGTCTTTCGTTTTTGTTCCAATGAATCATAGAAAAAAATGATTGTTGTTGTTTCAAGAACAATCATAATAAAGGCAATTTCTATTCCTATCATACAGAATAGAATAGAATCCGAGTGTCATTTCTTAATTATTTTATTCTTTCTTTTTTTTTTTTTATTCCAGTAAAGTAAATGGAATAAA